TTATAGACAATGACTAACAAATATTTACTTTTCTTTTGTTTCTATTCATGAATTGAACAAAAAAGAATAAATGAGTAAGTATTAGTATTTTTTGTTCAATCAAAAATGAAATAAAGAATTCTATAGGATTAAATAAAAATTTGATTGACCATTTTAGTTTATTGCTATGCTTAGTGTGTGACTCGTTGGGTTTTTTAGGGGTAAGATTAAAAAAAAGGGACCCCAAAACTAATAACTATAGAGCTAAAAACCAACTCATCGCTTCGTATTATCTGGGTCTAAAAAGGCAGTCAAGATATGATATATTGAGCATATCATTGTAACAACTGAAATCTATTTTGCATAAACAAAAAAATCAATAGGAAATCGAAGTTGTGAAGCGAAAATATAGAAAAAAGATGTGGATAAATGGACGGGTGAGAGAAAGAGATAAAAAATATCAACGATATAGAATTCCAATATGTAAGGTCTATGAGTCATCTCATAAAAGGCAATGTAATAACGCATCAATACTGACTCATTCAGAATTAAATGAATCTCTTCATAGAAAAAAACCAAGAGACTCGAGCCAATAAAGACTGAGAAGATTGACTCAAAAAGAAATTTCATTAAGATAAGAGCTCCATTGTAGAATTGAGACCTAGCCATTAAGCAAAAAGGGATGGGAACGATGAAACCTGTGAATGTAAAAGATTCTATCAAAAAAAAAAAAAAAATTCTAATGATTCATTGGCCGGGATGGCGGAAGAAACTGAGAACCAATTCATCTATTCTGAGAAGTCATGAGCTAACCCTACAACTGAAATAAAGAATATTCGCCTGCGAAAACCTTTTTTAGATTGATAAATTTTCAATATGAAAAAAGTAAAAAAAAAAATGAAAGATTCAATAGAAGGTTATATATATATATATTAAAGTAAGAATATTTTCAATAATTAAGAGAAATAAAAAAAAAGACTATTCTAAAAAACATATATGTTTAATATGTAGAATTAAATATCCAAACAGGATATACAACTTACTAATGGATTATATGAAATCTCAAAGAATCCCGCGATTCAAACGATTATCTATTATTAATTAAATACATATATCTTAATTCAAATTAACTATTTTGAATCCTATAATTCGCGAGGAGCTGGATGAGAAGAAACTCTCATGTCCAGTTCTGTAGTAGAGATGGAATTTCGAAACAACCATCAACTATAACCCTAAAAGAACTAGATTCCGTAAACAACATAGAGGACGAATGAAGGGAATATCTTTTCGAGGTAATCATATTTGTTTTGGTAAATATGGTCTTCAGGCACTTGAACCCGCTTGGATCACATCTAGACAAATAGAAGCAGGTCGACGAGGAATGACCCGAAATGCACGTCGTGGTGGAAAAATATGGGTACGTATATTTCCAGACAAACCAGTTACAATAAGACCTGCAGAAACACGTATGGGTTCGGGGAAAGGATCCCCCGAATATTGGGTTGCTGTTGTTAAACCGGGTCGAATACTTTATGAAATGGGCGGAGTATCAGAAAATATAGCCAGAAAGGCTATTTCAATAGCGGCGTCCAAAATCTCTATACGAACTCAATTTATTATTTCGAGAGGATAAGGGTGTAAAACCAAACGAAATCGGTCTTGGAAATGAAAAAATAGCAGGTTTTTGACAAAAAATATTTCTTTTTTTTTTTCTTGGATCCTTGCATTGTGCATTGAAAGAACAGATAAAAAAAATGATATGATTCAACCTCAAACCTATTTGACTGTTGCGGATAATAGTGGGGCTCGAGAATTGATGTGTATTCGAATCATAGGAGCTAGCAATCGTCGATATGCACATATTGGCGACATTATTGTTGCTGTGATTAAAGAAGCAGTGCCAAATATGCCCCTAGGACGATCAGAAGTGGTCAGAGCTGTAATTGTACGTACCCCTAAAGAACTCAAACGTGACAACGGTATGATAATTCGATATGATGATAACGCTGCAGTTGTTATTGATCAAGAAGGAAATCCAAAAGGAACTCGCGTTTTTGGTCCGATCGCTCGGGAATTGCGACAGTTAAATTTTACTAAAATAGTTTCATTGGCTCCTGAGGTATTATAAAATGAGACTGTGATATAGCTATAGTAAGCTATTGGAAAGAAATAGATTAAGATTAATTAGTAGATCATATCTGACGCATATACCTTTTAAAACTTCATATTTATAAAAAAAATTACTAATTAAAATTCATAAAAAACATGTTGATTAGATTCAAATTTGGAGGTATTAATATTTTTATTCCATCATGGGTAGGGACACTATTGCTGAGATAATAAGCTCTATACAAAATGCTGACATGAATAGAAAACGAGTGGTTCAAATAGCATCTACTAATATCACTGAAAACATTGTTAAAATACTTTTACGAGAAGGTTTCATCGAAAATGTCAGGAAACACCGAAAAAGCAACAAATATTTTTTGGTTGCAACCCTGCGACATAGAAGGAATAGGGA